TAGATTAGTCGGTAAATTACATTATTTTCTAAAATTTTTCATTGAAAAAATATACATAGATATTTTTCTAGGTATCATTAATATTCCCAGAATCAATACACAACTTTTTCTTGAATCAACAAAAAAAATTATTGAGAAATACATTTACAATAATGAAAAAAATAAAGACAGAGTTAATAAAACAAATCAAAATACAATTCGTTTTATTTCGACTATAAAAAAATCACTTTCTAATATTAGTAATGGTAAGAAGAATTCACATATTTTTTGTGACTTATCTTCCTTGTCACAAGCATATGTATTTTACAAATTATCACAAACCCAAGTTATTAACTTGTATAAGTTAAGATCTGTTCTTCAATATGATGGAACGTCTTTTTTTCTTAAGACTGCAATAAAGGATTCTTTTGGAATAAAAGGAATATTTGATTCTGAATTAAGGTATAAGAAACTTCGAAGTTATGGAACGAATCAATGGAAAAACTGGTTAAGAGGTCATTATCAATACGGTTTATCTCAGATTAGATGGTCTAGATTAATACCACAAAAATGGCGAAATAGGGTCAATCAACGTCGTACGGCTCAAACTAAAGATTTAAATAAATGGGATTCGTATGAAAAAGACCAAATACTTCATTACAAAAATAAAAAAGAGTTAAAAGTGTATTCATTACCAAACCAAAAAGATAATTTTCAAAAATACTATAGATATGATCTTTTATCATATAAATCTATTAATTATGAAACTAAAAAGGACTCATATATTTATGGATCACCATTACAAGTAAATAAGAACCAAGAGATTTCTTATAATTATACCACACATAAAAACAAATTATTTGATATGCTAGGGGATATTCCTATCAATAATTATCTAGGAAAGGGTGATATTATGTATATGGAAAAAAATCCAGATAGAAAATATTTTGATTGGAAAATGCTCCATTTTTTTCTAAAACAAAAAGTCGATATTGAGGCCTGGATCAAGACCGATGCCAACAGTAATCAAAATATTAAGATTGGGACTCATAATTACCAAATAATTGATAAAATTGATAAGCAAGATCTTTTTTATCTTACAATTCATCAAGATTCAGAAATTAAGCCACCCAATTACAAAAAAATATTTTTTGATTGGATGGAAATGAATGAAGAAATACTAAATCGTCCCATATCGAATCTGGAACTTTGGTTCTTTCCAGAATTTGTGTTACTTTATAATGCATATAAAATGAAACCGTGGATTATACCAAGCAAATTACTTCTTTTAAATTTGAATAAAAATGAAAATTATAGTGAAAATAAAAAGATCAATGGAAAGCAAAAAGGGAATTTTTTTAGCCCATCGAATGAAAAGTTTCAATTAAAGAATCGAAATCAAGAAGAAAAAGAACCCGCAGATCAAGGAGATCTTGAATCAGATGCACAAAACCAAGAAAATCTTGGATCCGTTCTCTCAAACCAAAAAAAAGATATTCAAGAAGATTATGCGGAATCGGCCATGAAAAAAGGTAAAAAGAAAAAACAATACAAGAGCAAGACGAAAGCAGAACTGGATTTATTCCTGAAACGTTATTTGCTTTTTCAATTGAGATGGGACGATGCTTTGAATCAAAGAATGATCAATAATATCAAGGTATATTGTCTCCTGCTTAGACTGCGAAATCCCAGAAAAATTACTATATCCTCTATTCAAAGAAGAGAAATAAGTCTAGATATAATGATGATTCAGAAGAATTTAACTCCTACAGAATTGATTAAAAAGGGGGTATTTATTATCGAACCCGTTCGTCTGTCTATAAAAAATGATGGAAAATTTATTATGTATCAAACCATAGGTATTTCATTGGTTCATAAGAGTAAGCACCAAAGTAATCAAAGATACCGAGAACAAAGATATGTTGATAAGAATAATTTTGATGAATCCACTCGAAGACATCAAAGAATAACGGAAAATAGAGATAAAAATGATTATGATTTGCTTGTTCCTGAAAATATTTTCTCGTCTAGACGTCGTAGAGAATTTAGAATTCTAATTTCTTTCAATTCAAAGAATAAGAATGGTGTGGATAAAAATCCAGCATTTTGCAACGAAAATAACATAAAAAACTGGGGTCAATTTTTGGATGAAAGTAAACATCTTGATAGAGATAAAAATGAATTAATTAAATTAAAGTTCTTTCTTTGGCCTAATTATCGATTAGAAGATTTAGCTTGTATGAATCGCTATTGGTTTGATACCAATAATGGCAGCCGTTTCAGTATGTTAAGGATATATATGTATCCGCGATAAAAAATCCGTTGATGAAAAATTTTTCATCCATATTCTGTACCAGATATGGTATATGAAAGCAAACAGTTGCACATATGCCCTGTCTTACATCCCAGTTTCATATATGATACTACAATACTAAGTCAATGTCGTATCAATTAGCTCTACAAATAAATCAAAAGAATCTTCAGAATTTTAGGCCTAAATTATTCACTTTTGTGAGTGGAA